ATTTTATTTTTTTATAATCATTAATAAACAAAAAAAAAAAAAAAAAAAAAAAAAAAAAAAAAAAAAAAACCCCGCGACCCCCCCCCTTTTTTTTATTTCTTATATCCATATTCATGGAGATAGAATTCATGTCATAAGCGATAAACTAATGTGTAATTCTTTTTCGTAATCGAAAACGATGGGGTTATTGATAATTCTAAAAGAGTATTTTATTGAAGAATTCAGTTATTACTCAACAAATTCAAATTTGGATTTTTAAGGGATGAGATCAATTCAGAAGTACCTTTTGTATCTTTTATTAAAATAAAATAGATTTCTCTTTATTATTTAATTATTTATTAGAACAGACAGAATTCAATTGGTCTAATTCAGAACCGTCCGATAAATTTGAATCTTATCTATCTTAGGGATATATCAAGAGATAAAAAATCGGCCCGGTCCTTAGATTTTTTTTAGGCTTTCGAGGAGCCGTATGAGGTGAAAAATCTCATGTACGGTTCTGTAATAGAGATGGGAACAGTAATGTTATCACCGACTAGGATTATCTAACAGTTTAAGTACAGTTGATATAGTTGATGCGCAATCAAAATATGGTTTGGGGGGGTGGAATTTGTGGCGTCAACCTATGGGTTTCGTTGTTTTTCTAATTTCTTCCCTAGCGGAATGTGAAAGATTACCTTTTGATTTACCAGAAGCAGAAGAAGAATTAGTAGCAGGTTATCAAACCGAATATTCGGGTATCAAATTTGGTTTATTTTATGTTGCTTCCTATTTAAACCTATTAATTTCTTCATTATTTGTAACAATTCTTTACTTGGGCGGTTCGAGTATCTCTATTCCGTACATATTCGTTTCTGACTTTTTTGAAATAAATAAAACATATGGAGTTTTTGGAACTACAATTGGTATCTTTATTACACTAGTTAAAACTTATTTGTTCTTATTCGTTTCTATCACAACAAGATGGACTTTGCCTAGGCTAAGAATGGATCAATTATTAAACCTTGGGTGGAAGTTTCTTTTGCCTATTTCTCTCGGTAATCTATTATTAACAACTTCATCTCAACTGTTTTCACTATAAGAAAAAAGATTGATCTTCTGTATTCATAACCTGTCTCAAACAAGAGAAAGAAATAAAACAAAAATATTCATAGATATTCACGATATGTTCCTTATGGTAACTGGGTTCATGAATTATGGTCAACAAACAGTCCGAGCTGCAAGGTACATTGGTCAAAGTTTCATGATTACCTTATCTCATGCAAATCGTTTACCTGTAACTATTCAATATCCTTATGAAAAAATAATCACATCGGAACGTTTTCGCGGTCGAATCCATTTTGAATTTGATAAATGCATTGCTTGTGAAGTATGTGTTCGTGTATGTCCTATAGATCTACCTGTTGTTGATTGGAAACTGGAAATTGATATTCGAAAGAAACGATTGCTTAATTACAGTATTGATTTCGGAATCTGTATATTTTGTGGTAACTGTATTGAGTATTGTCCAACAAATTGTTTATCAATGACTGAAGAATATGAACTTTCGACTTATGATCGTCACGAATTGAATTATAATCAAATTGCTTTGGGCCGTTTACCAATGTCAGTAATTGATGATTATACAATTCGAACAATTCAAATAAAATAAAATTATTTTAATAATATAGTTCAAAAAAAAATTCTTCTACTTATAAAATAAAAAGAAAAAAAAAAAAAGAAAATAATAGAATATAATAGAATTAAAATCAAATAATACTATAGAAATCAAATAATACTCTATATATATAAATATAAAAATAAAATAGAATATATATATAGAATATATATATAAATAAAATAAAGAAATATATAAAGAAAATAAAAAAAATAGAATAATCTAAATTTGGATAATATAAAACAAAATATTATAAAAAAAATGAATAAATATTATATTAGATATTGTATTAGAAATATTCTATATTATATAAATTATATAAATATTAAATAAATATATACTTTATACTTTACTTTCGTTTTAGTATAGTTTCAAATTACTCTTTCATATAAAAAATGGAATAACATTGGTAACTGTACCTATAGCAATTCACACTCCTTAGGGTTTAATTCAATGCGGAGAGAATTTTAGTATATAATTTTTTTTCCTGGTCATATCAATAAAGTCATGAAGTTTCGATTTATTTATCTCTTATTTTACATATAATGGATTTGCCTGAACCGCTACATGATTTTCTTTTAGTCTTTCTGGGATCGGGTCTTGTATTAGGAAGTCTAGGAGTCGTATTACTTACCAACCCAATTTTTTCTGCTTTTTCGTTGGGACTGGTTCTTGTTTGTATATCTTTATTGTATATTTTATCAAACTCCCATTTTGTAGCTGCATCACAGCTACTTATTTACGTGGGAGCTATAAATGTTTTAATCATATTTGCTGTGATGTTCATGAATGGTTCAGAATATTACCATGATTTTCATCTTTGGACCGTTGGGGATGGAATTACTTTGATGGTTTGTACAAGTATTTTTGTTTCACTAATAACTACTATTCCAGATACATCATGGTACGGGATTATTTGGACTACAAGACCAAATCAGATTATAGAACAAGATTTGATAAATACTAGTCAACAAATTGGAATTCATTTATCAACAGATTTTTTTCTTCCATTTGAACTCATTTCAATAATTCTTTTAGCTGCTTTGATAGGTGCAATTGTCGTGGCTCGCCAGTAAGAAATCTTTAGAACTGGCAATCTAAATAAAAATTCAATTTTGTTCGATTTTATCACATTTATTTCCATTGAATTCTATGTGAACGTGAAACAGTATTTATGTAGAAAATCTTTTTTTTTTATGAATATTGCCGATATATTTATTATTTTGTTTTGTTGCAGACTTGTTATATTCTTTAGTCAATCGAATCCGTTGAATTGTTGTTCATATTGAAATGAATCAAAATTGATAAGGAGTTGGTCAATGATGCTCGAACATGTACTTGTTTTGAGTGCCTATTTATTTTCTATAGGTATCTATGGATTGATCACGAGCCGAAATATGGTTAGAGCCCTTATGTGTCTTGAACTTATACTGAATGCGGTTAATATAAATCTGGTAACCTTTTCTGATTTTTTTGATAGTCGCCAATTAAAAGGAAATATTTTTTCAATTTTTGTTATAGCTGTTGCAGCAGCTGAAGCAGCTATCGGACCGGCTATTGTTTCCTCAATTTATCGTAACCGAAAATCAACCCGTATCAATCAATCGAATTTGTTGAATAAATAGTATTAATCATAATTAATCATAAAAAAAGTATAATATAGAATAGGGTAATATTCATCAATTCAAATTAGCATGTATGTTACACAACTTATGATCATGTTTGCGAGAAAATATAAGAAATCAAAGTATCTCGGTTCTATTCTCTTCTTATGAATTGATCTAGAAGTCGATTTTTATTAAAAAAATTCTGACAAATCATTGATTCATCTGGTGTCTAAATATAGGATTCATTTATGAGTTTACTAGATCGAAAATTTTTTATTTTTGATGTTCAAAGATTACTATAGATCCAATGTCACATTCCGTAAAGATTTATGATACATGTATAGGATGTACTCAATGTGTCCGAGCTTGCCCGACAGATGTATTAGAAATGATACCTTGGGACGGGTGTAAAGCTAAGCAAATTGCTTCTGCCCCAAGAACAGAGGACTGTGTTGGTTGTAAGAGGTGTGAATCCGCCTGTCCGACGGATTTCTTAAGTGTTCGAGTTTATTTATGGCATGAAACAACTCGAAGCATGGGTCTAGCTTATTGATACGTTTCAAAAAACACCACACGAATACATTTTTTTTACTGGGAAAAACCCGCGCTCAAAATATTTTCTATTTTGAGCGCGGGTTTTTCTGGCTCAAGTGTATCTTATTTTTATCACGAATTATTTTCCTTGGTTAACAATAATTGTAGTTTTGCCAATAGCTGGGGGTTCTTTCATTTTTTTATTTCCTCATAGAGGAAATAAGATAATAAGGTGGTATACTATTTGTATATGCTTAATAGATCTCCTTCTAACAACCTATGCATTTTGTTATCATTTCCGATTGGATGATCCACTAATCCAACTGACAGAGAATTATAAATGGATCCATTTTTTTGATTTTTACTGGAGATTCGGAATAGATGGACTCTCTCTAGGACCTATTTTACTGACGGGATTTATCACCACTTTAGCTACTTTAGCGGCTCAGCCGGTTACTCGAGAATCCAAATTATTCCATTTCCTCATGTTAGCAATGTATAGCGGTCAAATAGGACCTTTTTCTTCTCGAGACATTTTACTTTTTTTCATCATGTGGGAATTAGAATTAATTCCCGTTTATCTACTTTTATCCATGTGGGGGGGAAAGAAACGTTTGTATTCAGCTACAAAGTTTATTTTGTACACTGCGGGAAGTTCTGTTTTTTTATTAATGGGAATTTTGGGTATAGGTTTATATGGTTCTAATGAACCAACATTAAATTTTGAAACATTAACTAATCAATCGTATCCGGTGGCACTGGAAATAATATTCTATATGGGATTTCTTATTGCTTTTGCTGTCAAATTGCCGATTATACCCTTACATACATGGTTACCAGACACCCACGGAGAGGCACATTACAGCACTTGTATGCTTTTAGCCGGAATCTTATTAAAAATGGGAGCGTATGGGTTGGTTCGAATTAATATGGAATTATTATCCCACGCTCATTCTATATTTTGCCCCTGGTTAATGCTATTAGGTTCAATTCAAATAATCTATGCAGCTTCAACATCTCTTGGTCAACGTAATTTAAAAAAAAGAATAGCTTATTCCTCGGTATCTCATATGGGTTTCCTAATTATAGGAATTGGTTCTATAAGCGATACGGGGCTCAACGGGGCTATTTTACAAATAATCTCTCATGGATTTATTGGCGCTGCGCTTTTTTTCTTGGCGGGAACTAGTTATGATAGACTACGTCTTCTTTATCTCGACGAAATGGGCGGAATGGCTATACCAATGCCAAAAATATTCACGGTTTTCACTATCTTATCGATGGCTTCTCTTGCATTGCCGGGCATGAGCGGTTTTATTGCAGAATTGATCGTTTTTTTTGGAATAATTACCAGTCAAAAATATCTTTTAATGACAAAAATACTTATTACTTTTGTAACAGCAATTGGAATGATATTAACTCCTATTTATTCATTATCCATGTTACGGCAGATGTTCTATGGATACAAGCTTTTTAATACACCAAACTCTTATTTTTTTGATTCTGGTCCACGAGAATTATTTATTTCGATTTCTATCCTTATACCCGTAATAGCTATTGGTATTTATCCGGATTTCATTTTCTCATTCTCGGTTGATAAAGTTGAAGCTATTCTATCTAATTTTTTATAGATAGTTTTTGTGAATAAATTAAAATTAATAATAAAAAAAAGATTTTTTCCGTTGGATTTGGATTAACTTAATAAAAAAATGAATTTGAATTGTAATCGAATATTTTGTTGTTTGTGAGAACCCCTTGAATCACTATATTACTTGATTTAAAGGGTTCTCGACGATTTATGGGAAGTTTTCATATATACACTTTCCATATTTGTATTTGTCAGGTTCTTTACTTACTTTAATTCAATTAGATGAAAATGAACCATAACTATGTAGGCCTATTCCTAATAGATTGATTCCCAAATAACATATCCAAATTATAAGAAAGCCCATAGAGGCCACTATTGAAGAATTTACATCTTCCAATTTTTTATTTTTTCTAGTATGTAAATAAATAGCGAATATGGTCCAAGTAATAAAGGCCCAAGTTTCCTTTGGATCCCAATTCCAATACGACCCCCATGCCTCATTAGCCCATACTGCTCCTGAAAGAATACCTATCGTTAAAAAGATAAAACCTAGACTAATAATACGGTAACCCCAACGATCCAATTGTTGAATAAATTGAGACCTATAATAATTTCTAGAAAAAGAAGTTTTTTGTAAAACATTATTTCTTTCATTCATATTCATGTATTTGATTTCAGCAAAAGAAAATGATTCATTTAAAAAATACAAATTATTGCTTTTACCAATAATTTGTATGAGTTCTCGAAATGTAATAACTAAAATAGCTACTGATAATAATGATCCACATAAAAGAGTTGCATAGCCTAATATCATCATACTTACGTGCATCATTAACCAATGGGATTGTAGAGCGGGTACTAATATTGTGGATTGATGCATTTCGTTTAAAAGACCCGAAGTAGCAAAGCCTTGGGTAAAAATAACACTTGGTGCAATTATTGTACTTAAATGGTTTTTATGCTTTTTAAAACAAGGAACCATATATAAAATGGAAAAACTCCATGAAAGAAAGATTAATGATTCATATAAATCACTAAATGGTAAATGGCCCGAAAAAAACCAACGAGTAACTAACAATCCCGTTATACAGAAAAAGGTTATTATCATGCCTTTTTTGGACGAATCATATAATCCCACGATTTCATTGACTAATAAGGTTATCAAATGAATTGAAATTAGAATTGATACGACCGAAAAGGATATATGAGTTAATATATGCTCTAAAGTTGAAAATATCATATTTATATATATATAAGTATATAAGGTCTCAATACAATACTAGGAATAGAAATCGGGAATTGAATTCATTATAGGACTTATTCTTTTCGAAGATAAGATTATCATGCCGCCACTCGGACTCGAACCGAGATGCTCTAGCACTGCTTCCTAAGAGCAGCGTGTCTACCAATTTCACCATAGCGGCTTACTCAAAATCATAATAACCGATTTTTAGTCAATCGTCGAGATTGAAAGAATCAATTAAAGTGCAATATTTTATTACTAAACATTAAAGAATTTAAAGAATTCTATTATTTAAATATTTAAAGAATTCTATTATATATATATATATATTAATAATATATTAATATTAATAAATTTAAACTTAGATTTATTATAATTTGGATTTATTATTATTATAATATATAAATTAATATAGATATATAATCGAATCAATTTTGAATAATATGTTTTAAATATAATAATTTTCTATAATCCAGGAATGAAAAAAAAATTCGATAGATATATATAGAATGGTATTCTATTCAATATATATCTATATAATTTCAATATATATCTATATAATTCTATTCTATAGATAATTATATATAGATAATTATATTCTATAAATATTTAATATAAATATTTAATCTTCTATATTAGATATATTAGATTAGTATTAAAAAAGATTCTTTGAATCGAGCTAATTCAGTTTTGTATTTGTTACAAAACTTTTAGAGTTACCTGTAAAAATGGATTTCGCTAATGAAAAAGCTTTCAATGCTTTCCAATATCCCCTCTTTTTCCAAAAATTCTTCCGAATAATTTTTTTTGATATCGAAGTGCGCTTTTTTGGAACTGCCATACAACTAGTATAGTTTTTTCATTGCTATAGTTGGATGTGAAAGACATTTCATTTCTTCTTTTCTTCTCTAAATCAAAACGAATTGTTATTTAATTAGTCATATATCTTATCTATCTTAATTCCCCCTTTTTGTTTTCTATCTAAAGTAAAACATTGACTATTATAACCCTTTTTATAAATTTTGCCAAACATAGATCTCTTTTTATTGTAATAGAAGATAATCAATTAGTTCAAAAATGAACTAATGTTTCTGAATGGAATAATCAAATTCTTTTTTTTTTGTTCATGGCATATGAATTGTTTTTGATGACTCATGTCAAAATAAAGGAATGTTCTTAGTTTTGCTGTAATTATTTATCCTCACTCTATACAATACATAATTTTTTTTATAATTGTAAAAAATTAAATTTTAAAATAAAAATTTTAATTTTTCTTTTACAAAAATTTTAGTTTTTATAATATATATAATATAATTTATATAATATAATTGAATTTTTTTATTATTTAATTAATTATTTTATTATTTAATTAATTAAATATTACTTAGTACTAAAAACATAAAAAAAAGTTTCTTTTTTCACTAGGAATTTTGTTATTGGCCCTTTTTTATTTTGTACTTTGCAATATAAAAAGTATTGTGCAAAGATTCAGAATAATTAAAAATAGATAATTTGATTTCTATCTTCACTTTTTTTATTAACCGAACCCTTTACAAAAGAGATAAAACAAAACTCATTAAGAATCAAAAGATTTTTTATTCTTTATTTTTATTTGTATGGAGTATACACATCACTCTTCATGGATCATACCTTTCATTCCACTTCCAGTTCCTATGTTAATAGGAGTGGGACTTCTACTTTTTCCCACGGCAACAAAAAATCTTCGCCGTATGTGGGCTTTTCCTAGTATTTTATTGTTAACTATAGTTATGATTTATTCAGTCGATCTGTCTATTCATCAAATCAATAACAGTTCTATCTATCAATATGTATGGTCTTGGACTATAAATAATGATCTTTCTTTAGAGTTTGGTTACTTGATCGATTCACTTACCTCTATTATGTCAATATTAATCACTACTGTTGGCATTCTGGTTCTTATTTATAGTGATAATTATATGTCTCATGATCAAGGATATTTGAGATTTTTTGCTTATATGACTTTTTTTAATATTTCAATGTTGGGATTAGTTACTAGTTCGAATTTGATACAAATTTATATTTTTTGGGAGTTGGTTGGAATGTGTTCTTATCTATTAATAGGTTTTTGGTTCACACGTCCTATTGCGGCAAATGCTTGTCAAAAAGCGTTCGTAACTAATCGTCTAGGAGATTTTGGTTTATTATTAGGGATTTTAGGTCTTTATTGGATAACGGGTAGTTTGGAATTTAGGGATTTGTTTCAAATATTGAATAACTTGATTTCTAAAAACGAGGTTAATATTTTTTTTGTTACTTTGTGCGCCCTCTTGTTATTTTGTGGCTCAGTTGCTAAATCTGCCCAATTTCCCCTTCATGTATGGTTACCAGATGCTATGGAAGGACCTACTCCTATTTCTGCTCTTATACATGCTGCTACTATGGTAGCGGCGGGAATTTTTCTTGTAGCTCGACTTCTTCCTCTTTTCATAGTTATACCCTCCATAATGAATGGAATAGCTTTCATAGGTATAATAACAGTAGTCTTGGGAGCTACTTTAGCTATTGCTCAAAAAGATATTAAGAAAAATTTGGCTTATTCTACAATGTCTCAATTGGGTTATATGATGTTAGCTCTAGGTATGGGCTCTTATCGAGTCGCTTTATTTCATTTGATTACTCATGCTTATTCAAAAGCATTGTTGTTTTTAGGATCCGGATCCATTATTCATTCAATGGAAGCTATTGTTGGATATTCTCCAGATAAAAGTCAAAATATGGTTCTTATGGGCGGTTTAACAAAACATACACCAATTACAAAAACTGCTTTTTTAATAGGTACACTTTCTCTTTGTGGTATTCCACCTTTTGCTTGTTTTTGGTCCAAGGATGAGATTCTTAATGATAGTTGGTTGTATTCACCAATTTTCGCAATAATAGCTTGTTCCACAGCAGGATTAACTGCATTTTATATGTTTCGGATCTATTTACTTGTTTTTGAAGGATATTTAAACGTTCATTTTCAAAATTTCAATGGAAAAAAAAATAGTTCATTTTATTCAATATCTTTATGGGGTAAAGAAGGAAAAAAAAAATTAAAAAAAAAAAGAACTTTATTAACTTTATTAACAATGAATAATAATGAAAGGACTTCTTTTTTTTGGAAGAAGACATCTCCACATCGAATTAATCGAAATGTCAAAAGCATAACACGTCTTTTTATTGATATTCCCTATTTTGGTACTAAAAAGACTCCTTGTTTATATCCTCATGAATCAGACAATACTATGCGATTTTCTATGTTTGTATTAGTACTGTTTACTTTATTCGTTGGGGCCGTAGGAATTTCTTTCAGCCAAGAAGGAATAGAATTGGATATATTATCAAAATTGTTAATTCCGTCTATAGACCTTTTACACCAAAATTCAAAAAATTCGGTGGATTGGTATGAATTTTTTACAAATG